GTTTGGTCCATTTATACCATAATCAAACCTTCCCCTCAATGAATATTCAATTTAGATGGGTCATCCAATCCGAATATTAACTATTTGGACTCCTAATTTGACTAAGAAGTCTTGCGATATTACGACGTGTTATTAAATAAAAAGGATGTTCTATCAAACGATTCGCCTTTTGAGTTGATTTTATTCAACGATTGACCAAACGAAAATATTAATAAATAATAAATTGTATGAACTTAGATCAATCAAATTAATGTCTATGCAACGATTCGGCCCAATCAATTTATCCATTGATTATCTTATCAATTTAGGTTGCAGGATAATGAGGAAGGGAAAGGAAAATTTATAACAAAGGGGATTCATAAATGGTTCGTAGAGGGAAGGTCGAACTAGGTATATGGAATTGAATGGCGATAAGTTAACTCTTGTCAAGGGTTAGACGCATCCTTATTAAATCCGATTGAATTCAAGATGAAGAAAGAGTGGGTTTACATTGTGGAAGAAAGACATGTATATGTGATATTAGATATTGACTAGTTATATACGAGCTAAAGATATATCTAAATTTCCCTACTAATCGAATATGAGTGTAGATGGGGATTCTATAGAAGTCCTTCTGTCTCATATGTGACTGTGAGTTGAAGATGAAGTCAATAAAAAAATCGAAGAATTCAAAGTCAAAGAGCGGTTCGGGACAAAGAAACGGAAAAACTAAAGTTGTATGGATTCACAAAGACTTTCTCGAGAGAAACTAAAAAAGAGATATCAAAGTAGTTTTGATAATTCAAGAATGTTATTACTTGAATTCGAAGTTCGTAGTTACTTTGACTGGATGAATCGTAGCAATCGAATAATTAAGTCATAGTTCATTGGTTGAATGTATCATTAACCATTTTTTTTTTGGTACGAGGAACTTATCATGAATCCACTGATTTCTGCCGCTTCCGTTATTGCTGCTGGATTGGCTGTAGGGCTTGCTTCTATTGGACCTGGAGTTGGTCAAGGTACTGCTGCGGGTCAAGCTGTAGAAGGTATCGCGAGACAGCCCGAGGCGGAGGGAAAAATACGAGGTACTTTATTGCTTAGTCTAGCTTTCATGGAAGCTTTAACAATTTATGGCTTGGTTGTAGCATTAGCACTTTTATTTGCTAATCCTTTTGTTTAATATTAGAAATATGAAAAATTCAATTTTTTCATATTTTATTATATTGCCTTGGACTTGTGCTTTGCTTTTTCGAATTATATAAAGATTTCATTCCTAGAATTACTTATTCGTTGAGAAAATAACCCACGGGAAGGGCTGATTTGCGGATGAGGAATTAGCATACGAACTCGCTTTCATCCTTCCCGTTTGTGTTCGTAGGCCTTTTAAGAGGGGTTGCAACCAAGAAGGTAATTCAATATTTCTAAATCGAATATATTTTTGATTCGATTTAGAAAGTAGGAAACTAGAAATATATATAGGGCAAAGTAATACAAAAAGAACTCTGTTCGATTTTTTAGTCTATCTATAGAGGAGATCATATGAAAAATGTAACCGATTCTTTCCTTTCTTTGGGCCAATGGCCATCCGCCGGGAGTTTCGGGTTTAATACCGATATTTTTGCAACAAATCTAATAAATCTAAGTGTAGTGCTTGGGGTCTTGATCTTTTTTGGAAAGGGAGTGTGTGCGAGTTGTTTATTTCAAGAATAGGCTGGATCCAACCAGATGTACTTTTTCTCTTATAACTAGGAAAGTTATACCTAAGAAAGAAGGGTGCATGATCTCGCGAATTACTTCTGAATAAATTCAGAAATCATATGCAAGAACTATAGCATTTCGTAATTTATTGGAAAATCCACTTTGATTCTCTATCAACCAATAATATGGGCCCATTAACATGGTTAAAGCTAAACTGTTTGAAGTCCAGACGCAGCATGGTACTCTTTCTACCACTATGTTAATATAGAGATGGTTTCAAATAAATAATTTTTATCAATAGAGAACACTCATATTGATAAAATGATTTGAACTACTTATTGGGGATTTTATCCCCTTTTTTAGCCAATGCTGAATCGATGACCTATGTATTGTGTATAAAGTAAGAAAAACTTCTTGGATTAAAAAAGTAAACAATTTTGCTGACAATTACATATTTTTTGTTTAGTCAGAAGAGTCCTCCGAATTTTTTTGTCTTGGATTAGTTTGATATTTTGATTTCATTTTGGAATATGACAAGAGAATAGAGGATAGGCTCATTACATTAACAATAAAGATATGGTAATTTACATTGAGCGTGAGAGCCAAATGAATCGAAAGATTCATGTTTGGTTCGGGAAGGGATCATGGAATTTTTGAAATGAATGGAAAGATAATCTACTTTCATTAAGTGATTTATTAGATAATCGAAAACAGAGAATCTTGAATACGATTAAAAATTCAGAAGAATTGCGCGAGGGGGCCATCGAACAGCTGGAAAAAGCCCGGACTCGCTTACGGAACGTAGAAATAGAAGCAGATC